GGGGGACCCATCTTTCCAGTTAATGGTTCAAATAATTTTATCCATATGAGTGTTCTACATCGGATAAACTCCCAATTATTCCTTTTTTCTCATTTTTAAACCTTTTTAACGGTAGAAAGAGTACCATGCTATGCTGTGCCTGGACTTCAAACAATTTATCTTTAACCATGTAAAAGACCTCAACATTCTTGGTTGATAGAGAAGAGAATCAAAGTTCATTTACCAATTAGTCACGAAATGCTATGGTTCTTACATAGGATTTCTGAATGAAATCCAATTCCTAAGTAATTCGTCGAGATTGTGCACCCTTTGTTCCTATTTCTGCTATATTCTGCTATAAAAAAGAATACATAAATATAAAGAAAGTGCAGCCGGTGAAATCCAACCTATTCTTGAAATATACAACTCGCACACACTCCCTTTCCAAAAAAAATCAATACACCCAGCACTACGCTTAGATTTATTGGATTTGTTGCTAAAATATCGGTATTAAACTCGAAACTCCCAGCGGATGACCATTGCTCCACGGAAACAAAAGAATCGGTTATATTTTTCATATGCTCTCCCCTTATAGATAGGACTAACAAAGAACAGAGTGATTTTTGTATCACTCCGCTTATTATTGTTAATGGAATTTAATAATTCTCAAATTTATTAGTTATGGTTATGTTTTTATTCTTCTTTTTTTTATTCTACGATGAAATTCAGCATTAAACAAAAGGATTTGCAAATAAAAGAGCTAATGCCACGACCAGTCCATAAATTGTTAAAGCTTCCATAAAAGCCAGACTAAGCAATAAAGTACCTCGTATTTTACCCTCTGCTTCTGGTTGTCTCGCAATACCTTCTACGGCTTGGCCCGCAGCAGTACCTTGACCAACCCCAGGTCCGATAGAAGCAAGCCCTACAGCCAATCCAGCAGCAATAACGGAAGCAGCAGAAATAAGTGGATTCATGGTAAAAGTTCCTCGCACCAAAAAAAGAAATGGTTAATGATACAACCAACCAATGAATTAGTACTTAATTTACTTCTTTTTATACTTCTACTTTGACTACTACACTTCTTTTTTCTTTTGTGATCTTTATCACTAAAATCCTAAAATCTATTAGGTCGAAGTAGCTAAAAGCTCCAAATGGAATGGATATCATAATATTACTGAATTGTCAGAACTACTTCGATATACCGTTTTTCCTTTCTACCTTATGTAAATAGATATTGTATACGGTTTTAGTCATTGCGTTTCCTTGTTTAGAAACTATTCTATTCTTTCTCTTTCATTCAATTCACAATAACAGACAAAATAGAAAAAAGACGGATATGGGAATCCCACTATAATGCAGTGGGCTAGAAAAAAAGAGATAGGGGTAATTACTATCTAACTAGTAAATAACATATACTTTGATTCTTCCATAACGTAAATCACCTGTACTTTTTATTCTATTAAATCGTATTCTGCAACCATTATTCGAAACATACATAAGGATTCATACTCATAGGCATTAAATATACATATATGTAGTAGGATCCCCAACTCTTCTTTCTCTTCCAAATTCCAAATTCTGCAATATCATCTATCTTTCTTCATATGTACATACATGTAGCTATTTGCATTTTCTTCTACAACCCAGTGGATTATATTGAACCCCCCGCATTGCTTGAATTGGGATAAGCTTAAAAAAAGACTATTTCGAAAGTTAGTCAATGATGACCCTCCATGGATTCACCTATATAAGCCGCAGCCAAAGTTGCAAAAATAAGAGCTTGAATACCACTTGTAAATAATCCAAGAAACATGACAGGTATAGGAACTACTGAAGGCACTAAAGAAACAAGAACAACAACCACTAATTCATCAGCCAATATATTCCCGAAAAGTCGAAAACTAAGAGATAAAGGTTTTGTGAAATCTTCTAGAATATTAATTGGTAAAAGTATTGGAGTTGGTTGAATGTATTTCCCGAAATATCCCAATCCTTTTTTGCTAAGACCCGCATAGAAATATGCCACTGACGTGGGTAAAGCTAAAGCAACAGTAGTATTTATATCATTCGTGGGCGCAGCTAACTCCCCATGAGGTAACTTTATTATTTTCCAAGGTAAAAGAGCACCTGACCAGTTAGAAACAAAAATAAATAAGAACATCGTTCCTATAAAAGGAACCCAAGGACCATACTCCTCTCCAATCTGAGTTTTGCTCAAGTCTTGAATAAATTCAAGGACATATTCGAAGAAATTCTGACCGTTGGTCGGAATGGTTTGTGGATTCCGAACAGCTATGATGATTGAACCTAATAAGATAGCAATTACAACCCAAGAAGTGATAAGTACTTGGGCATGAATTTGTAAACCTCCTATTTGCCAATATAAATGTTGGCCTACTTCTACACCTGATATATCATATAACCCTTTGAGTGTTTTAATGGAACATGGTATAACATTCATATTGTTATTGTCCTCTAACAGAAATCGAACTTCAAAAAAGTAATTATTTTGATTCAACCATCTCTTTCTCAATTCATCTATATTCATTCATGAATTTAAGTTCTGAATCATATATTTCGGATACCGAGAAATCACATAAAAAAAAATACCAATCATTTTCTCTTTTAAATATTATTTGATAGTCAATACATAGTTCAAACTCCAAAAGATGCAAACCAAAATAGTAACAATCAAAGAGAGTTTGCCAAAAACAAACTAATCTTCTTCTTTCTTCTTCTTAATGATAAGAGTAATTATAAGATAATCAACCATTTTTTATATAACTATTCCGGCCCTCACAAATTGCAGATACTAATTTGGTAAGAATCAATCGAATCGAAGCTATAGCATCATCGTTGGCCGGAATAGAAATATCTGCAAGATCTGGGTCACAATTTGTATCGATTAAACAAATCGTTGGAATACCCAAAATGACACATTCTCGAAGAACCGTATATTCTTCTTGCTGATCAACGATAATTACAATATCGGGCAATCCCGTCATATATTTGATCCCACCCAGATATGCTTGCAAGGTAGATAACTTTCTCTTCAACATTGCTGCATCTCCTTTGGGGAGACGATTGAGTTTCCCCATCTTTTGTTCTGCTCTTAAGTCCCTGAACTTCTGAAGTCTTGTTTCTGTAGTAGACCAATTCGTTAACATACCACCAAGCCATTTTTTATTAACATAATGACATCGAGCCCTTATTGCTGCTGATGCTACTAAATCCGCTGCTTTATTTTTGGTGCCAACGATTAAGAATTTTTTTCCCCTACTTGCTGCATCAAAAACTAAATTGCAGGCTTCTGATAAAAAACGAGCAGTTATAGTAAGATTTGTAATATGAATACCTTTACGCTTTGCAGAGATGTAAGGAGCCATTCTAGGATTCCATTTATTAGTACCATGACCAAAATGAACTCCCGCTTCCATCATTTCTTCCAAATTGATGTTCCAATATCGTCTTCCCATTTTCCCACACTTTCTCTTTTTCTTTTTTTTTTTTTCAAAGATATTCAGTACCCTGTGAAATAAATAATTGTTCCGACGGAACCTTATACCAGGATTGACCATTTAGCTACGACCCAAACCATGAATTTCATTCGTTTTTTTTCTTTCATTGATTACGAACTCCATAATTGGACCAGAGAGTTAAAGTAAAAAGAATGAACCTCTTGTTAGGAATTAGTAAATTACATTATGTAAATGATTGATCTGATATCTCATGGAAAGTGTTTGGGGCACAAGAACAAAATAATTCTCTATGGTATAACAAAATATCTCTCATTTCCAACTCAAATAGATTCTTCCTTTTTATTTTCAAATGAATATTTTTGTCTTGCTTTGAACGATGTACTAATTTGTTAAATCCGGTACCAACCGGTATAATTCCCCCCAGAACAACGTTCTCTTTCAGGCCTTTCAACCAATCAATACGACCTCGTAGAGCAGCTTTTGCTAAAACCCGAGCAGTTTCTTGAAAACTCGCTTCAGATATGAAACTTTGAGTATTCAGAGATGACTTCGTTATTCCCAATAAGATTGCCCGATAACAGATCGCTTCGTCCAAAACGCGCCCTGCTCGCTCTGCTCGCAACAATCCAATAAATTCTCCAGGTAAAAAAACATTAGACATTCCATCTTCTGAAACCAAAACTCTTGATGTTACTTGACGTACAATAATCTCTATATGTCTATTATGGATCTGTACCCCCTGAGATCGATAAACCTTTTGGATCTTATTAACCAAAGAGATACGACTTTGGGCTATGGTTAGTTCAGCTCCAATCAAGAATCCCCAGGGGATCCCAAGAATCCTTCGGATACGTTCGTCCCAACCTTCAACTCTTCTTTCGAGGTTCATCGATATTGAATCGATTGAACGAACTTCTAAGATTTGTTCCACTTTTGGAAGACCTTGCGTTATGTCACCAGATCTCGATTTTTCATATATAAATGTAATTAAGGTATCTCCTTCATAAAAGGTTTGCCCATAATGGCCATGAACAGTTGCTCCTGGAGTGACCAAATAGGGTTTAGCTGATCTTATAACTAAAGAGTTAACATGAACAATAAAAATTTGACCAGATTTTTTTATGCGTAATCCGTATTTCAATAGACATACATTTTCACAAAGGAATTGTCCAAGACTAATTATTGTCCATGCCTCTTCACAAGAATCGTGATGGAGAAAATACCAATTCAAATGGAATGAATTCCAAATTCTGTTACTGCATGGATCGGGATTATAAATCCTACTATTTTCATCTAGGAAACAGTATTTAAATGGAAGTACTTGGAAAGTCTGTTGAAAATTTTCAAGTAAAAAATATTTCTTTAAAAAGACTTGATTATAAGTTCTTAAATAGTAAGATGAACGAAAATTTATTATTTTAGGCAAAATAGTACCTAAAGGACCCAACAAATCCCTAATTGGAGTCATGGGATCCGATTCTTTTGTCGCATTATTATATCTCGAAGTATTGAAGGGGCCAATTCGATAACTATTGGATG